CCGTACTATCAAGAGGATTAGCTGCAAAAGGCATCTATCCAGCGGTGGATCCTTTAGATTCAACGTCAACTATGCTCCAACCCAGGATCGTTGGTGAGGAACATTATGAAACTGCGCAAAGAGTTAAGCAAACTTCACAACGTTACAAAGAACTTCAGGACATTATAGCTATTCTTGGGTTGGACGAATTATCCGAAGAGGATCGTTTAACCGTAGCAAGAGCAAGAAAAATGGAACGTTTCTTATCACAACCCTTCTTCGTAGCAGAAGTATTTACTGGTTCTCCAGGAAAATATGTTGGTCTTGCGGAAACAATTAGGGGGTTTCAACTGATACTTTCCGGAGAATTAGATGGTCTTCCCGAACAGGCCTTTTATTTGGTAGGTAACATCGATGAAGCTACCGCGAAGGCTATGAACTTAGAAGTGGAGAGCAAATTGAAGAAATGACCTTAAATCTTTGTGTACTAACTCCTAATCAAATAATTTGGGATTCAGAAGTGAAAGAAATCATTTTATCCACTAATAGTGGACAAATTGGCATATTACCCAACCACGCCCCTATTGCTACAGCTGTAGATATAGGTATTTTGAGAATACGCCTCAACGACCAATGGTTAATGATGGCTGTGATGGGTGGTTTCGCTAGAATAGGAAATAATGAGATAACCATTTTAGTAAATGATGCAGAGAAGGGTAGTGACATTGATCCACAAGAAGCTCAACGAACTCTTGAAATAGCTGAAGCTAACTTGAGTAGAGCTGAAGGCAAGAGACAAGTAATTGAGGCGAATCTAGCTCTTAGACGAGCTAGGACACGAGTGGAGGCTGTCAATGTTATTTCATACTAATCAATGCATCAGAATAATCAAAAGAAGTTTTGTTTATACACCTTAGTTGGATTTGGATTCTTCAAGTTGGATACACTCAAGTGAAATCTGATGTAACGAAAAAAAAAAAAAAAAGTGGCAACTTATTAGATACCTTTGTTTATAGAACTTATTTGGGTATTGACTCCGGTATCTAATAAGTTATACCTACTATTGGATTTGAACCAACGACTCCCGCCGTATGAAAGCAGTACTCTAACCACTGAGTTAAGTAGGTCATTTATCATCACAAAAAAAAAAAATAGGCCCCATTACATCGGGGATTATAGACACAATATGAATTCTCAGCAATACGAATTCTTTGCAAGAAACGCATCAGAGAGTTATCATGTGGGATTATGCAATATCTATCTTGACAATAAATTATCTAGATGTTAATATGTCTATCACAAGGGCTATAGCTCAGTTAGGTAGAGCACCTCGTTTACACGCGCGCCAATGCTTTTTCAGAGGAGTCCATCATGCAATCAACGGAATTGATCTTATTGAGAAACCTATGTCTTACTCCATGGATTCGAGGGAACAAGAGAACAACAGCCTGACAAAAATTGGGTTCAGTCCGATTCAGGTGCCGATTTAGGTACCAAATGGAAACCGTTATTGGTTTGATCATTGATAAGGTGAATATCCAGTCCATTCAATGCTAGGCATAATGAGTATAAGGACCTCAAAATAATCTCTTTTCGTCCTATGAACTTTAAGGTGTATGAAGTATCATATTTGACTCTTTGGGCGGATCGATAGAGACTCCATTTCACTTAGGTTAATCTAGGCCGTAGGCAGACCTACGTCAAGGTAATCCTTCTTTGAAACACTTTGGTATTGCTCCTGAATCCGAATAAAAATAAAGAATCCGAGCACATGGAGCCATCTCGTTATCTTCCTGTCAAGAAAAAATATGGTGGACTAATCGATCTTTCTATCAGTTAATGAAGGAGCCCAATGCAAAAAAAAGTGCATGTTGGGTCTTTGAAACAGTTCGAATCATTTCGATAATAATAAGTTTGATCTGTTTTACCGAGAAGGTCTACGGTTCAAGTCCGTATAGCCCTATACATTTTTGTATTTATTTCCTAATTGTATTTGAGTATAGAAAACCACGAGTTGTTCCATGTAAGGGTTCCTCACGTTCCAATTTAATGAATTGAATCAAATCAATTAAGTATAAAAAAAAGGTATATATATCAAGCATGTGTCCCTGTCTCCCTATTAACGAATAGGGATTCCAATATCCATATTAATGAATTTGGATGAATATCCACTCGATCCATTAACTCCGTGTCAGGAACCAGATTTGAACTGGTGACACGAGGATTTTCAGTCCTCTGCTCTACCAGCTGAGCTATCCCGACCATCACGAATGCATCATTCTACTCTACTCTAGGACTTCGATCTATGTCAATTAAAGGGAATCAAAAAGTCCTATAAAATCTTACCTAGGCTTTGGAATTTCTTGAATCTTCCAAAAGAACACTTTGTCAGTGTAAGAGTAGTAATATAGGCTGGGAATAATTAAATCACGGAAATTCCGTGTCTCTATATTTTCATTTGTTAAGTATATCTTATCTATAATAAGACTTGTGATAATGGAGAAAGGTTTCTGTCCGGATGAGTTTGTGAAAGAGTAGGGTTAATAAGAAACATAACTAATTGGAAACCTATGAAGAAATAAAGAAGAGAAATAGTTAGGCAGTAAAATGGGCTCTTTTCTTTTTATTGGGGATAGAGGGACTTGAACCCTCACGATTTCTAAAGTCGACGGATTTTCTTCTTACTATAAATTTCATTGTTGTCGGCATTGACATGTAGAATGGACTCTCTCTTTATTCTCGTCTGATTCATCAGTTCTTCAAAAGATCCATCTTGTAAGTGAATAATTTGATCGCCGAATATTCGGTTTTCAACTTGGAATCCATTCAAAAGAATTATGAAACTTATCATAATAACAAAAAATACGGGCTTGGGTCGTGATTAATCGTTTGAGATTTCAGTATGTCCGTATTACGTATATAGGATAGGATCATCTTTTCTGGAATTTCGATAGAAGGATTACTAGTACCAATGTTAATCAACTCCATTCGTTAGAATAGCTCCCTTTGAGTCTCTGCACCTATCCCTTTTTAGGAATTATCGCTTTCTAAAGCTTTTTTTTTTTTAAAACAGGATTTGGCTCAGGATTGCCCATTTTTAATTCCAGGGTTTCTCTGAATTTGGAAGTTATCACTTAGTAGGTTTCCATACCAAGGCTCAATCCAATCAAGTCCGTAGCGTCTACCAATTTCGCCATATCCCCTTATGAGACCCAGATCCCATTGTAATACCATTCCGCTCTTTCATTTATTTATGTTATGTCATAAACTTGAAATTCATTAGATACTAATTCCTATACCAAAAAAGCGTATACTCCTCTTTGATTTCTTGCCCATCTTCATTCATCTATATTGGAGCACCTATATTTGGATCCATCAGAAATGATTCTATCATTGATAGAGCTCCAATTCAATATGGATAGAGATATCCCACATATACATATCTCCCCCTTCCTTATTTTTTCCGCGCGATTTTAAATACTGGAACGGTCGATATTCCTTTTTGTAATTTGAATATTAGGATCATAATATCCAAATTACAAAGTAGAGTATATAAATAAGAATTTTCAATAAAAATTCTGGATAGATAGAGTTAGTTATAGATATAGTGAGTTAGTTCTATTGCACCTATTTCTGTTATGTGAGCCCGCTTAGCTCAGAGGTTAGAGCATCGTATTTGTAATACGATGGTCATCGGTTCGATTCCGATAGCCGGCTTTTCCATATTTGTTCGATTTTTTCCATGATTGTCTCCTCCCCCCCCTTTTTTTTTTTTCTTTTAAAAATGTTAGTTCAACAATCTATTATGTCGTAGGAATTTCCAACTATGAATAAAAAATGTATTTACTACAGAACAAATCAAGAAAGGAGTTCTTATACACTATTTATATATATAAATAAATGGACAAAATGATTTGTATACTAATACAATTCACCTTTCTAGTACTTTAGTGGATTTCGTTTCGTTTATCGTTTAAGTTCATAGTTCAGTCTTAATGGAAGTGGATTCTTTAAAATGAAATTTCAATAAGGAGTCTTTATGTCTCGTTACCGAGGGCCTCGTTTTAAAAAAATACGCTGTCTGGGGGCTTTACCAGGACTAACTAGGAAAAGACCTAGATCCAGAAGTGATCTTAAAAACCAATTACGTTCCGGGAAAAGATCTCAATATCGTATTCGTTTAGAAGAAAAACAAAAATTGCGTTTTCATTATGGTCTAACAGAGCGACAATTGATTAGATATGTTCGTATTGCCAGAAAAGCAAAAGGGTCAACAGGTCAGGTTTTACTACAACTACTTGAGATGCGTTTGGATAACATCCTCTTTCGATTAGGTATGGCTTCGACCATTCCTGGAGCCAGGCAATTAGTTAACCATAGACATATTCTAGTTAATGGTCGTATAGTGGATATCCCAAGTTATCGATGCAAACCCTTGGATATGATTACTATGAGGGATGAACAAAAATCCAGAGCTCTGATTCAAAATTCTCTTGATTCAGCCCCCCCCGAGGGCTTAGCAAAACATTTGACTTTTAACTCATCACAATATAAAGGATTAGTAAATCAAATAATAGATATAAAATGGATCGGTTTGAAAATTAATGAATTGCTAGTCGTAGAATATTATTCCCGTCAGACTTGAACCTAACTAAAATAACAAACAAAGCTTCGGACAATTTTTTCCCCTCGCCCTTTTTTTATCGAAGAAGGGGTTTGATCCTTATTTTTCTCTCATTCACGTATCACAAATAGATCAGCAGTTATATTTTCATTATTTTGCACTCTTTCCGGTATTTTCTGTACCGCAATAACTCTAAAAATAGACAATCTCTATCAAATATTAAAAGAAGGTTCTGTTGGAATGATGTTATCCATTGTTATTTGATTTGATACATTGTCATTGTGGTCGGTTGGTGAATTATGTGAAGGCACGGAAAGAGAGGGATTCGAACCCTCGGTAAACAAAAGCCTACATAGCAGTTCCAATGCTACGCCTTGAACCACTCGGCCATCTCTCC